GGCTTTGTAGTGGAAATTAAGACACCAGACTGCAATTCTGGAGATGTAAGGATTTTACCTGAGCTTAAGGCTTAAGAGAGTTATAACTCTTATTTGAAACTTTGAAGGCTGCTAGTTTAATTAACTTAAAGCCTTAGGAAAGTAGTATTAGTGTTAGGGGTAAAAAAATTGGGAAAAAATTAATGAATAGGATAGATCTTAAGAGGGTTTTTGAAGTGAATGAGATAGTATTTTTAATTTTAGGGGAGCTCAATGTTAAAGTTGAAAGTGTAACTCGAAGGTAGTAGAAGAGTGTAATTAGCGCTCTGATAAGAAGGAATAGAAGTCAAACGAAGGCTTTTCTGTTAGATAGTTCTTGGATTACTAGTCATTTAGGGATAAAGCCTAGAAATGGAGGTAAGCCTCCTAGTGAGAGAAAAGAAATAAAGGTAATTAGTTTAGTAGCTGAAGTCTTAAAATTGTGGCTTGAGAGTTGATTGAAGTGATAGATTTGTTGAGAATGTATAATTAAAGCAATTGATGATGAGATAAGAGCGTAAACTAGAAAGTATGTTATTCATATAATTTCGCTTAAATGGATTGCTGCTAATATTCAAGCTATGTGATTAATGGAAGAGTAGGCTATGATTTTACGCATTAATGTTTGATTTAAGCCTCTAATTCTTCCTACTAAGCTGGAAGTGATAGAGGCGAAGAAGATAATAGAAAGTGTAAGGGTAGAATAAGTATAAGAGAGTATTAATATTGGAGCAATTTTTTGGATAGTTATGAGAATAATGCATTGCGGCCAATTAATTCCTTCTATGACAGCTGGGAATCAAAAATGCACAGGAGCTGCTCCTATTTTTAGCAGAAGGGCTGAACAAATCAGTATATTAGGAGACCATTCGAAAAGAAGAAAAGAAGGAGCACTGGCTAAAATAATGGCAGAACCAAGGGCTTGAATCAAAAAATATTTTAGTGAGGCTTCTGATGAGTATTGATTAAATTTTGAAGAAATAATAGGAATAAATGATAGGAGGTTTAGTTCAAGTCCTAGTCAGGCTGTAAATCAAGAGGAAGAGGAAAAGGTAATTAAAGTTCCTAAGATAAGGGAGAAGAAGAAGAGTACTTGGGCAGGATGAAGTATTAAAATTAAAAAGAGAAGTAGTCTTCATAGATGGGGTATGAGCCCATAAGCTTAATTTTAGCTTATCTTTTTGGGCATGACAGTGTATGTTTTAGTGTAGAGGCACATGAAGTTTTGATCTTTAAAGAATTGGTGCAATTCCATTAAATATAAGGTAACATTAAAGCGGGTTAATAACGGAGAGGTTGCCTCTCATTTTCCGCCCTATCAAGGCGACCTTTTTGTCAAGCACGTTATTTACTGTTACATTAAATTATACTCCTCTAAAGAAAGGATATGATTTAATATATTAAGTTGTTTTAGAAAAATATGAGTTAGGTGTAGAGTATAAAATTAATACTTATTGGATTTTAGAAAAGTAACTTTTAGGGTACCCCAAAAGCTGCATAAAATAAAACTTAGAAATAAAAAATAGGGTCATTGAAAAATGAATGTAAATTTTGTCTTTGTATTATAATTTTCAAGTAAAACCTTTTATAATTATATTTAATTAAATTATATATATGCCGGCAAAATTCATTTGACTGAAAAATTGATATAGGTCAAAAAAAAAGAAAAGGAAAATATCGTATGATTTTTGGTGAACGTCGGAGGAAAAGACGGCTGTTTTTGTATTATATATATATATAAATTTAATATTATACAAATATATAACTATTAAAATTTATATGAAAACATTTAGTTAATTGTAAAAGTAAAGAATTATTATAATTAAAAATACCCCTTTTTGGGTTTATTTTTTTTAAATCGTTTACAAAAAAAAATAAAAGATAAGGGGTATTTTTAATTATTGTTGATTTTAAAACATTATACAGTTATATTAATAATAATTATTTATGTTAATAATAATAGAATTATATTAAAGTACTTAAATTAAAAATTATATCTGTAATTATATGTATATTTTTGTCTTTATAATTATAATAATTTATAACAGTAAAATTATACATTTATATAAAACTATAATAATATATATATATATTTATAATAAACATTTATTAAATTGGATTATAAACCATTTCTTTAATTTTTACATATCCAATATTCTTATATTCTTGAAAATTATATTTCTATTATTAATCTTTATAAGAAAAAAAAAAAGAAAAGAAAAGCGGGAGTAGCTTGTGTGTTGTAAGATTCTAACGTGGTGATTCTTGATAATATTGATTATTTGTATTTTTGTTAATTTTCTATCTATACACTTAGTATAATTATAGTTTATTTTAAAATATGTTAGTTTTAAAAAGTTGTTCTATATTTATTATTTTTGATAATATAAGTGATTTAGTATATTAATTTATTATTTATATTATAATAATGTAAGTTTGATCCTGGCTTATTTTTTGTTTTTTGATTGTAATACATGTAAAATAATTTGTAAGAGTTAGTATATTAAAATAAAACTTTATAGTTCTCAGTGTTAGATATTAGGAAATGAAATAAATTTTTAATTAGTAAATCAATTAAATTCAGGCTAAATTTGTGCCAGCAGCTGCGGTTAGACTGATAGTGTAAACAAAAAATTATAAGTTAAATAATTAAAGGAAATTAAATGGGAAAAGTACTGTAAAAATTAAAGGTGAAATTTGGTGTTTTAGTGCAGTAAGTTTTTTGTTTAAAAGGTCTTGAGGTTATAAAATTTTAGATCTAAATCAGGATTAGATACCCTGTTATACTATCTTTCAATTTAAGAATACTTGAGTAGTAAACAGTTATGTTCTCGAAACTTAAAGGATTTGGCGGTATTTTAGTCTAGTTAGAGGAACCTGTTCTATAAACGATAAACCACGAAGAATCTTACTCTTTTTAGTATGTCAGTTTGTATACCGTCATTATTAGATAATCTTTATAAAGAATTATTAAAATAAATATTTTTAATATATTAGATCAAGGTGCAGCCAATAAAAGAGAAAGAAATGGGTTACAATGTTATTTGATATATACTGGGAGAAAACTTTAAAGTTTTCTTGAAGGTGGATTTAATTGTAATAGTTTTTTAATAAGAAATTATGATAATAGCTCTAAGATATGTACACATCGCCCGTCGCTCTCACTTTTAATGTGAGATAAGTCGTAACATAGTAGGTGTGTTGGAAAATGCACCTAGAATTCAGTGTTTAAGTTGTAGCTAAAATAAAAGCACTTCACTTACGTTGGAGAGATCACTATCAAAGTGCTGCTTAAAGCTATATCTTGTTAATGAGTTAAGTTTAAGTGGTTTAAAATTTGAAAAAGCAATAAGATTATTGGTTTAGTATGTTTTTCAGAAAAATTAATATTAACTAAAGTGTAGTAGTATTGTAAAAGAAAGAATGAATGATTTGGAGAAAAGAAGATGTAGATTATTGTACCTTTTGTATCAGGGGGAATTAAAATTATTAATTTATATATTATAGTCTCGAAACAAAAAGATCTAAGATTTAAAGCATGGCTATGTGGTAAAATGGTATGAAATTTAGTCTTAGTAATGATATTTTAGTCGAGTTTTGTATATCTAGTTCTTTCCGAAGGGAATTTAATTTCGCTTTTACATTTTAGTAATGTAAGATTAAAAATTAAGAGGGAAAAGCTTCTTAGTTTTGCTATAAAGGCAGTATAGTAGTGTTTTAAATTAGGCTTAAGAGCAGCCATATTAATAAAGCGTTCTAGTTAATTTATTTTAAAAGTAAATTTATATGTTTTTTAGTTAGTTAGGAGGGAGTTGGTTAGATTTATGAAAATTTAGTTAAAATGATTTTATTAGTATATTTATTTGTAATATTATTTATATTGAAATATTTGTGGAAATATAATTAGTTAAAGATGCAGAGAAGGAACTCGGCAAGTATTATTTTTGCCTGTTTATCAAAAACATGTCTGTACGTAGAAAATGTAGAGTCTGGCCTGCCCACTGAAAGTTTTAAAGGGCCGCGGTAATTTGACCGTGCGAAGGTAGCATAATCAATAGTCTCTTAATTGGAGGCTGGAATGAATGGTCGTACAAAAAATAATCTGTCTCATCTGCAAAAGTAAAATTTTACTTTTGAGTGAAAAGGCTCAAATATATTAAGGGGACGATAAGACCCTATAAAACTTTATATAAAAGAATTAATTTTTAAATTATGGTATAAGAGTGGATTAGTTTTTGTTTATTATGTTGGGGCGACAAGAATATAAATAGGTAACTGTTTGAGAATTAAAATAATTATTTTTAGAGATATTGATCCTTTTTTAAGGATTATAAGAAAAAGTTACTTTAGGGATAACAGCGTGATTTTTTCTGAGAGTTCTTATCGACGAAAGTAGTTGCGACCTCGATGTTGAATTAAGGTTTCCCTAAGGTGTAGAAGTTTTAGTGGTAGGTCTGTTCGACCTTTAAAATCTTACATGATTTGAGTTCAAACCGGTGTGAGCCAGGTTGGTTTCTATCTTTTAATTTTTTATGGATCTACTTTAGTACGAAAGGACCAAGTAGTTAAAATAGTTTTTAGTAAGGATGAATATTAATTTTATTATCTTGGCAGAAGAATGCACTAGATTTAGGATCTAATTATATAGTTTATTACTATAGATAATAGGCCTAGCTTATTTGGAGGGAGTAAATTTAAAGGTAGTTTAATTAGGTTAATTATAGGATTAGTAAAATTAGTTAGATATCTTATTTTGGTAGTATTTGTTCTTGTTGCTGTTGCTTTTCTTACATTGTTGGAGCGTAAGATTTTAGGTTATATTCAAATTCGGAAGGGGCCTAATAAGGTTGGGTTTATAGGGCTTCTTCAGCCTTTTGCAGATGCGGTAAAGTTGTTTACTAAAGAACAGACTTTACCTACGATGTCTAATTTTATCCCTTATTATTTGTCTCCTGTTTTTAGGTTGTTTATTGCGCTATTAGTGTGGATGGTTGCGCCGTTTGAGATAGGTCTTCTTAGATTTAAAATGAGAGTTTTATTTTTTCTTTGTTGTACAAGGCTAGGGGTGTATTCTATGATGGGGGCCGGATGGGCTTCTAATTCTAAGTATGCTTTATTAGGATGTCTTCGGGCTGTTGCTCAGACTATTTCATATGAGGTTAGGTTAGCGTTAATTTTGTTAAGGTTTTTATTTTTAGTTGGGGGGTTTGACTTAGGTTTATTTACTGAATATCAACGGTTTATATGGTTTATAGTATTAACTTTTCCTTTAGCTTTAGTTTGGTTTGCTTCTTGTTTGGCGGAGACTAATCGGACTCCTTTTGATTTTGCGGAAGGGGAGTCAGAGTTGGTGTCCGGGTTTAATACTGAGTATAGGAGCGGTGGGTTTGCTTTAATTTTTATAGCAGAGTATGCAAGTATTTTGTTTATAAGAGTTTTATTTAGTTTAATTTTTTTAGGGGGGGAGTTAAGTAGTCTTTTATTTTATTTGAAGGCTATATTTATTAGGTTTTGTTTTGTTTGGGTTCGAGGTACTTTACCTCGGTTTCGTTATGATAAGTTAATGTATTTAGCTTGGAAGAGATTTCTTCCTGTAGCATTAAATTATTTAATTTTTTTTTTAGGGTTAAAGGTATTGTTTTTAACAATATTATTATAATTGTATAAATTTTAGGAAAGTTATTAAGAGAGTCGAACTCTTTTTTAATGCTTTCAAAACATTTACTTTACCGACAAAGATAAATAACTAATCTAGGAGCTTATCCCATAGTATAGTTGTTAAGGGGTTAAGGAGATAATATGCAAAGTAGACAACTGTTAGGATTTGGCCTGTAATAATATATGGGTCTTCTACTGGTCGAGCTCCAATTCAGGTCAGGAGGGCTACAATTACTACTATAATTCAGAATATTACTTGGTTTAAAGGGTAGAATGCTAATCTACGAAATTTTGCTTTATGGGTAAAGGGTAGGATAAATAAGATAGCTACTGAGGCAGCCAGTGCGATTACCCCTCCTAATTTATTAGGGATTGATCGTAGAATTGCGTAAGCAAATAAGAAGTATCATTCTGGTTGAATATGAGCGGGTGTGACAAGAGGGTTAGCAGGTACAAAATTATCTGGATCTCCTAGGAGATAGGGTCCTAGTAGAGTTAATATTACAAGGGCTATAAGGAGAACCACAAATCCAACAATGTCTTTGAAGGAGAAGTAAGGGTGAAAGGGAATTTTATCAATTTGTCTGGAAATGCCTAATGGATTATTAGATCCTGTTTGATGTAAGAAAAGAATGTGAACAAGGGTTGCGGCTGCAATAATAAATGGGAATAAGAAGTGGAAGGCGAAGAATCGTACGAGGGTGGCATTATCTACGGCGAATCCACCTCAAATTCATTGTACTAATTCATTTCCAATATATGGAATAGCTGAGAATAGGTTAGTAATAACGGTTGCGCCTCAGAAGGATATTTGGCCTCAGGGGAGAACGTAGCCAAGAAAAGCTGTTGCTATAGTTAAAAAAAGAATAATTACTCCAACAGATCAAGTGTGTATATATGTAAATGATCCGTAGTATATACCCCGACCAATGTGGGCGTAAATACAAATAAAGAAGAAAGAGCCTCCATTGGCGTGTAATGTTCGGAGAAGTCAACCATAGTTTACGTCACGGCAAATGTGAGCTACTCTAGAAAAGGCTAGGTCAATATGAGCTGTGTAATGTATGGCCAGGAACAGGCCTGTTGCAATTTGAACAACTAAACATAGGCCTAGGAGTGAGCCGAAGTTTCAGAAAATTGAGATATTTGCTGGGGAGGGTAGGTCTACTAGAGCTCCATTTGCAATCTTTAATAAGGGGTGGGATTTACGTATAGGTGCTGTCATTAGGAGAGGCGGAGAGGCCCAAAGAAGGTAGATGTAATTTTTACTACTACAATAAGTGTTAGTAGAAGGTATAAGATAATAAATAGAGTTAAGTTAGCAGAGGTGGGGTTATAAATTGTACTAAGAATTGACTGTGTTGAAAATAGGAATTGGGAAGTTTCAATAAAAGAGCTTTCAATAGAAGTTTTTAAAGATAAAAGGAGGGGATCTAATAGCCAGAATAGTCTACCTAAGAAGATTGTTAAAAGTGAGATGGAAATTAAAGTTAGAGAGAGGGTGAAAGCTTCATTGGAGGCAAGGGATGCTACGTAGATAAATAGGACTAATATGGCTCCTAGAAAAATAAGAAAGAGGATATACGAGAATCATATGGATTTTGTTGAGAGTCCTGAGGTGATGCAGATTACTACTGTTTGAAAAAGGAGTGTTAGGCCTATTGCTAAGGGGTGAAGTATTCGAGCGAATGAGAGGGAGAGGGCAATAGTAATTATAGATATGAGAAATAGAAGGGAAATTGCAGAAAATAGTTTAAGTTAAAAATATTAGTTTTGGGGACTAGAGATGGGAGTGTCTTTTTTCTGATGATTTGAGAAAAATTGTTTTCATTTTTGGTTTACAAGACCAATGTTTTAATTAAACTATCAAATCTAGTAATGGCAATTCTAAGGTTATCTTATTTTATTCCTGTGTTTAGTTTATTATGTGGTCTTCTTGCTTTTGTGGGGGGACGAAAGCATCTTTTGAATACTCTTTTAAGGTTAGAATATATTATATTAAGGATTTTTTGGTTTATGGTTGTTATATTGGTTAATTTAGGGGGGGATAGATATTTTGTTTTGTTTTTTTTAACGTTAGCCGCTTGTGAAGGGGCTTTAGGTCTTGCTCTTTTAGTGTCGGTTGTACGGACTCATGGTAATGACAATTTTAGTAGATTTAGGGTATTACGATGTTAAAGTTTATTGTTTATGGTTTATTGATATTAATTAGAGTGAAGAGTTGGGTTGTTATTCAAAGACTTTTGTTTTTAATGAGATTTATTTTTGGCTTGTTTTGTGTGAATAGGTTTTTTATAAGTAGAGTTGGGTTAAGTTTAGGTATAGATTCGGTAAGTTATATTTTGATTTTATTAAGGTTTTGAATTACAGCACTTGTTATTGGAGGTAGGCAGAAAGTGGAAGATAGGGGGAATCATTCCTCTTTATTTTTAACAATAAATATTTTATTGTTATTAAGACTAGTTCTTACCTTTAGTTGTCTTGATTACTTAATATTTTATGTGTGTTTTGAAAGTTCACTAATTCCAACTTTAATTTTGATTTTGGGTTGAGGGTATCAACCTGAGCGGCTGCAAGCTGGAATTTATATGTTATTTTATACTTTATTTGCTTCTTTACCGTTATTAGTCTCTTTGATTAGTCTCTATAAAATAGAAGGTACATTAACTATTAGTTTAGTTTCTGCGGTAGAAGGGTCTGGTATGATTTTATCAATTTGGTATGTTTGTACTGTATTTGCTTTTATTGTAAAGTTACCTATGTTTATAGTACATTTATGGTTACCTAAAGCACATGTAGAGGCTCCTGTGGCCGGTTCTATGATTTTAGCTGGGGTTTTATTGAAGTTAGGAGGTTATGGGTTAATTCGAGTTTTACCTTTATTTGCTGGAGTTAGGAAGGGTTTCGTTAGTGTTTGGGTCAGAGTTGGGGTTATTGGGGGAGTAATTGTAAGTTTTATTTGTTTACGGCAAACAGATATTAAAGCTTTAATTGCTTATTCTTCAGTGGCTCACATGGGATTGGTTTTATGTGGGTTAATATTATTTAGTTGATGAGGTCTTGGAGGGGCTGTTTCTGTAATAGTAGGGCATGGTTTATGTTCCTCAGGGCTTTTTTGTTTGGCTAATATAGCTTATGAGCGAGTAGGGAGCCGTAGTCTTTTGGTTAGAAAGGGTCTTTTAAATTTTATACCGAGAATAGCTTTGTGGTGATTTTTATTAAGAGCTGGTAATATGGCAGCGCCGCCAACTTTAAATTTACTAGGGGAAATTAGTTTAATTATTAGGGTGGTGTCTTGATCTAAGGTCAGAATTTTAGCAGTAGGGTTGCTGTCTTTTTTTAGAGCAGCGTATACTCTGTATATATATTCTTTAAGGCAACATGGAAAGTATTTTAGTTCTTTATTTTCTTGTTGTTCTGGAAAGGTGCGTGAATATTTAGTGTTAATGTTACATTGACTTCCTTTGAATCTTTTAATTTTAAAAGGGGGGTCTATAGTATATTTAAGATACTCAAATAGTTTAAGTAAAATATCGGTCTGTGATTCCGGAGATATAATTTTTTATTTTGGGTAGTGTTATGAAATATTAAAATAAACTTAAGGAGTATAATTTTTTTAGTACTTTTTTCTGTGGTTACAATTTTTGGTTCTTTATCTTTGTTGGGGAACGGGTCCTCTTATTTTATTGAGTGAGAAATTGTAAGGATTAATTCATGTTCAATTGTAATAACTTTAATTATTGATTGAATGTCTTTAATATTTCTTTCATTTGTGTCTTTTATTTCTTCTATAGTTTTATATTATAGGGGGGGTTATATAGGGGGAGATAAAAATATTAACCGGTTTATGTATTTGGTACTTGGATTTGTTGCTTCTATAGGATTTTTAATTATTAGTCCTAATTTAATTAGGATTTTATTAGGGTGGGATGGGCTTGGATTAGTGTCTTATGTGTTGGTAATTTATTATCAAAATGAGAAATCTGCTAATGCCGGAATAATTACAGCTTTATCAAATCGAATTGGAGATGTAGCAATTCTTTTAAGAATTGCTTTAATGTTTAGGTTAGGTGGCTGAAATTTTATGTTTTATGGGGATTCTTTAGCACTGTCTAGGGTGGTTGGGTTGACCGGGTTAATTGTTTTAGCTGGGATAACAAAAAGAGCTCAAATTCCTTTTTCAGCATGGTTACCTGCTGCTATAGCTGCTCCTACTCCAGTATCTGCTTTAGTTCATTCTTCGACTTTAGTAACTGCTGGGGTTTATCTTTTAATTCGATTTAGGGCAGCTTTAGAGGGAACTTTAGCTCAAACTAGACTATTTTTATTAGCTAGGGCAACAATATTTATAGCGGGGCTAGGGGCTAATTTTGAGACTGATTTAAAAAAAATTATTGCCTTGTCAACTTTAAGGCAGTTGGGTGTAATAATAGGGATTTTAGCAATAGGATTCCCTAATTTGGCTTTTTTTCATTTATTAGCTCATGCTTTGTTTAAGGCGTTACTTTTTATATGTGCTGGTTCCATTATTCATAGAGTTGGTGACTATCAAGATATTCGAGTAATAGGGGGGTTAGTGAAATTTATGCCAGTTAGAGTAATGAGGCTAAATTTAGCAAATTTAGCTCTTTGCGGCACACCTTTTTTGGCGGGATTTTATTCTAAGGATTTAATCTTAGAGGTTGCTTTTGCTAGGCCTATTAATGAAGTGTGTTTTTGATTATTTGTATTAGCGACTGGGTTAACAGTGTGTTATACATTTCGTTTGGTTTATTATACTTTAAGAGGAGAATTTAATTTAGGAAGTTTAGTTAGTGTAAGTGATGAAGGTAGAACTATAACATATCCTATGCTTGGTTTGGGGTTGGGTGCTATTTTTGGAGGGGCTGGACTTTCTTGATTAATATTTCCTTCTCCTTATATAATTTGTTTAAGTTTAGAGTTGAAATTACTAGCTTTACTGGTGAGATTAGTGGGAGGTTTAATTGGTTATCTTTTAAATATAATGACAGTCAATTATTTATTAAAATCAATTAAGCAATACCATTCAGTGGTTTTTGTTGGGTCTATATGGTTTATGCCTTTTTTATCTACGCGAGGAGTAAGAAATTTATTTTTAAAAGCTGGGAGGTTTTATCATCAAGTTGGTGACAGAGGTTGATCTGAACATTATGGGGGGCAAGGATCTTATAACTTATTTATAATATCTTCTAATTATTTACAGGTGGCTCAGGATAACAATGTAAAGATATATATGGTTGTTTTTTTAATATGGTTAATGGTTTTTGTAGTTATTATAATATACTCGGATAGCCTAAGGTAAGGGCGTTACATTGAAGCTGTAGAGGTGATAGATATGTCTTTGAGTATTGTTTTTAAAAGGAGTAGAACCTTTAGTTTTACAACGAAAATGTAATGTGTTAATTACACTATAATAACAGGAGTGAAAACGGATTTTAACCGCTTAAGGGGGAAGTTAGAAGCTTCTTCTTGAAACATCTCACTCCCTTAGTTAGAAGAAATCTTCAATTATATCATTAACAGTGATATGCCTCTTTTTGGCTTTAACTAACTTGGTTAGGGGCATAAGGTGCCAAAGTTTAGGCCGAAACTAAATGCGATTTTCGCTTCCTAATCTAAAATTAGCCCTCAAGGGCACCTTTTGAATGCAACCCAAATATCATCGTTGACTATAATTTCTTTAGTTAGCTCAATCAAGGGCTCCTTGGTTTCATTCGTGGTAAAGGCCTAATAAAAGAATTAAAATAAAAAAGGTACCTGTGAGAATTCAGGTTTTAATATTTCTTAAGCTAATAATTGAAGCAAGGGGCAGGAGAAGTGTGATTTCTACATCAAAAATAAGAAAAATCACTGCAATTAGGAAAAATCGCAGTGAAAAAGGAAGTCGGGCTGATCCTTTAGGGTCAAACCCACACTCGAAGGGGGAGTTTTTTTCTCGGTCTGTGATAGTTTTTTTAGCTAGAATGGAAGAAATAATTATCACGGCACAACTAATTAATAGAACGAGTAAGGTAAGGAAGGTAGCTATAAGAATTATTTTTCCTGGTGGTCCAGACCTGTTGATTGGAAGTCAGCTATACTTGTTATACTAGAAAAATATATTATCCCCCTCACCAGTAGATTGAGATATAGAGGAAAAGTCAAACAACGTCTACGAAATGTCAATATCAAGCAGCAGCTTCAAATCCAGTGTGGTGTTTAGCAGAAAAATGACATATATATATACGGTATAAACAGACCGCTAAAAATGAGGATCCAATAATGACATGGAGGCCGTGGAATCCGGTTGCTACGAAGAAAGTAGCACCATATACTGAGTCAGCAATTGTAAAGGGAGCTTCAAAATATTCGTAGGCTTGAAGGGCAGTAAAATAGAGCCCTAAGGTGACTGTTAGAGCTAGACTTTGTAGGGCCTGTGAATGGTTAGATTCTATAAGGGCATGGTGAGTTCATGTAACTGTGGCCCCTGAAGCTAGGAGAATTGCCGTATTAAGGAGGGGAATTTGGAAGGGGTTGAAGGCTTGAATTCCAATAGGGGGTCAGCATCTTCCTAGTTCTACGGTAGGGGAGAGGCTTCTGTGAAAAAAAGCTCAAAAAAAGGAAAAGAAGAATAGAACCTCAGATGTGATAAATAAAATTATACCTCATTGAAGGCCAACTACGACCCGGGACGTGTGAAGGCCTTGATAGGTGCCTTCTCGAGTAACATCTCGTCATCACTGGATTATAGTTAAAGTTATTGCTACAAAGCTTAATATAAGGAGATCTATGTTAAATTGGTGGAATCATTTAACTAAACCAGTTGTAAGTATTATTGCGCTAATGGATGCTGTAAGAGGTCAGGGTCTTATATCTACTAGGTGATATGTGTGGTGTCCATGGGATGTCATTAGTTTACTTCACTGGCGTAGAGTGTTCTTAAAACAGCAAATACGTAGGATTGAATAACAGCAACTGCTGATTCAAGAAGAAGGAGAAGAATTTGGGATACAATAAGGAAGTTGAGTAGGGTAAGTCTTATACTTGGTCCTGTGTTTCCCAGTAAGGTTAATAGGAGATGGCCTGCGATTATGTTGGCCGCAAGTCGCACAGCTAGAGTTCCTGGGCGGATAATGTTTCTAACAGTTTCGATTAAAACTATAAAAGGTATGAGCGGTCCTGGTGTGCCTAAGGGCACAAGATGAGCAAATATATGTTGGGTGTGGTTGATTCACCCAAAAATTATAAAAGATAGCCAAAGGGGGAGTGCTAGGGCGAGAGTTATAGCTAGATGACTTGTTCTTGTAAAAACGTAAGGTAGAAGGCCTAGAAAGTTATTAAAAACAATAAATCTAGCAAGTCTTACGAAGATAATAGTTCCTCCGGTGTTACTTACTCCTAATAAGGTTTTAAATTCTTTATGGAGTGTTATTGTAATAGATGACCAAAGAAGTGACCATCGGGAGGGCATTGCTCAGAAAAGATAAGGTATAAATAGTAGGCCTAAGAAGGTTGACATTCAATTGAATGACATGCCTATAATACTAGAGAGAGGGTCAAATCTTGAGAATAGGTTAGTTATCATTTTCAATTGAGTTTGTTAAAGTGAGGTTGTTTTGTAGTAAATTCTATTTTAACAAGGGGCTTAATAAAGTAATTGCTAATAAGAAAAAATAAAAAAATAATGGAAAAGAATAAAAATAAGTTTAATCATAAAAGTGGGGCTATTTGTGGAATTTAAAAATATTACTATTGTAATAATTCAGGCCTGACAAACCTGTGTTATAGATTTAACTAATTTTTAACTAACTATAGTAGTGGTCATTAGAAGTAGGCGCGTTACTATAATAGGTTTAAAAGACCTATACTTACTTTCAGTCATCTAATGAGGCAGTTTCTCTTGAAGATGAAATTCAATCTAAGAAAGAGTTAATAGATGTACTTTCAACTACGATTGGTATGAATCTATGGTTTGCACCGCAGATTTCAGAACATTGGCCGAAAAATAATCCAGGACGATTAATGGTAAATCTTACTTGGTTTAGTCGTCCAGGGACTGCGTCTACTTTAATACCTAGTGCGGGGATAGTTCAAGAGTGGATTACGTCAGCGGCAGAGACTAGAAGTCGAATTTGAGTATTTATTGGAATAATAGTTCGGTTATCAACGTCAAGTAGGCGGAAGCCTGACTCAGGTAGTTCATTAGAAGGAATTATATAGGAGTCAAATTCGACTTGGAGGAAATCTGAGTATTCATATCTTCAGTATCATTGATGGCCAATTGTTTTTAATGTGACTCTAGGGTTGTTCACTTCATCAAGGAGGTATAGGAGGCGAAGTGAGGGGAGGGCAATAAAAATAAGGATTACGGCGGGGAGTGCTGTCCATACAAATTCGATTGTTTGACCGTCTAAAAGGAAGCGGTTAGTAAATTTATTAAAGAATAGAGATGCTATTATATAAGCCACGAGGGTTACAATTATAGTTAAAATAAGTATAGCGTGGTCGTGAAAGAAAATTAATTGTTCTATAAGGGGGGAGGCCCTGTCTTGAAATCCGAGTGCAGTTCATCTTGCCATTAATTTCTAAAAGAAAAAGAATTTCCTATTGGGAGCTTAAATCCCATGCAATGGTCTGCCATTTTAGAAGTTAGTGATTATAGGAATTTCTATATATCTATGGTCAGCAGGTGGAAGATTATGCTGTCATTCTACAGAAGAGGGTAGGAATAAAGAGAACATTACGGGTCGTGCAGCAGCTAGGGCTTCTCAAACAATAAGTACAAATCCTAAAACTGCGATAAGTGAAATTAGTGATCCAATAGAAGAGACCACATTTCATGTAGTGTAGGCATCTGGGTAGTCTGAGTATCGTCGTGGTATACCATTGAGTCCTAAGAAATGTTGAGGGAAAAAGGTGATATTTACTCCTACAAATATTGTTAGGAATTGTATTTTTAGTCATGTTGGGTTCATTGACAATCCTGTAAATAAGGGAAATCAATGAACGATTCCTGCAAAGATTCCAAATACAGCTCCTATAGAGAGAACATAATGGAAGTGGGCTACAACATAGTAGGTGTCGTGGAGAAGAATATCGAGTGATGAGTTTGCTAGGACTACTCCTGTTAGGCCACCTACTGTAAATAAGAAAACGAAGCCTAGAGCTCAAAGAAGTGGAGGTCTGTAGGTGAATTGGGTTCCATGGAGGGTTCCTAGTCATCTAAAGATTTTGATTCCAGTAGGGACGGCAATAATTATAGTAGCAGATGTGAAGTATGCACGAGTGTCTACGTCTATACCAACTGTAAATATATGGTGAGCTCATACAATAAAACCTAGGATACCAATTGCTAATATAGCGTAGATTATACCGAGAGATCCAAAAGCTTCTTTTTTACCAGATTCTTGCCTAATAATGTGAGAAATTATTCCAAAGGCAGGAAGAATTAAAATGTAAACTTCTGGGTGCCCAAAGAATCAGAATAAATGTTGATAAAGGATGGGGTCTCCCCCTCCAGCTGGATCGAAGAAAGATGTGTTAAGATTTCGATCGGTTAGTAGTATAGTAATAGCTCCTGCTAATACAGGAAGGGATAGAAGTAATAGTACAGCTGTTAAGAAGATTGATCAAACGAATAGTGGTATACGGTCTATTGTTATACCTCTTATTCGTATATTAATACAGGTAGTTATAAAATTAACGGCTCCTAGAATTGAGGAGACTCCGGCTAGATGTAGGGAGAAAATTGCTATGTCTACTGAGGCACCGGCATGTGCAATTCCAGCAGCTAGTGGAGGGTAAACAGTTCATCCTGTACCCACACCTCTTTCTACTATACCTCTAGAAAGGAGAAGTGTAAGGGAGGGAGGTAAGAGTCAGAATCTTATATTGTTTATTCGGGGGAAAGCTATATCTGGGGCTCCTAACATAAGGGGTAGTAGTCAATTACCAAATCCCCCTATCATAATAGGTATAACTATGAAGAAAATTATAATGAAAGCATGGGCTGTGACGATAACGTTATAAATTTGGTCATTTCCAATAAGCCTTCCTGGTTGTCCTAGTTCCGCACGGATTAGAAGACTTAGGGCAGTTCCAACTATTCCTGCTCAAGCTCCAAAAATAAAATATAATGTTCCAATGTCTTTATGGTTTGTTGAGAAAAATCATCGTTGCGTGATTAGGTGGCTGAAGTTAGGCGATAGATTGTAAATCTATATATGAGAGCACTCTCCTTAATTAG